CATATTTGTTCTATTCTGTTGGTAATAATGGAACAGTTTTGTTCGTAGGAACACAGAGAAGCAGATTTATTCTATACTCGATAAGTACCAATACGCAATGGGGAGGTTAATGCCATTTTCTATGAGCGAATGTGCCCATACTTGTTCATCATTAGAGGACACTATTCGTAATAATTTTCCCTTTTTTTTCTTACTTTCCTTATAAATTTTTCTAATTTTATGAATAAAATTAGAGTTAGAGTAGGATAAAGTACAATAATTTAATTCTAAAGATAATAAAGGCTTTGTTACGTTTCCACATCAAAGTAAAATATAGTACTTAGTTCTTTTTTCTTTCATTTAATGCCTATTGGTGTTCCAAAAGTACCTTTTCGAAGTCCTGGAGAGGAAGATGCATCTTGGGTTGACATATAGTGCGACTTGTCAGATATATTGGGTCATATGGGATTTTCCCGTTTTCTCCCCAATCGAGATATCCTCTGTTTCGCCCACGAAAGATTCATTGAATCATCAAAAATTTGGAGCGTGAAGTGCAATTAGATCCATTTTTGGGGGGGATTCAAATTATTATATTATTACTATTCTAAATTAGAAGAATTTATGGTTGGCTTAGTTGGACTACTACATTGAAGTATCCAGGCTCCGTTTAAAAAAACCAAGTAGTCTATATCATAAAGGATTCCTATTTCCTATTCTTAAAAAAATCCTTTTTTGTAAGTAGAAGTTATTTCAAACTCTTATGTTAATCAATCAATCGAGTAATATGCATGAAGCCGTCAACTATTTTACGGAATGCGTGAATTGAAAAAAAAAAAAAGAAGGGATAACAAAAAGAAGTGGTAATGGGAGCATTTGTACTATATGTGCAAATCAAAATCGGGCGGATCTTTACCCGGAGTAGAGCATAAACCTAAAAAGATTAAAGAGGCCCATTTAAGAACAAGAAAATGACATCGTGATTTGGATTGAATCTCGATGAAACAATCCATCAATGAAAAGTTAATTGGATAAGTTTATTTTATATTATACGTTATAAATATATATATATATAATAAATATAAGGGGAACACAAACTCATGTTTCGTGAAAAATAAAAGAAAATCCTTTTATTATAAGTTATTGCTTATATATAAGTTATATTATTGCTATTGCTATGAAAAAAGAAAAAGTATTGGAATCTACACATTGATTCTCTTTTTTTTTGAACCGTATGCGTCAAAAGGCGCCTGTACGGTTCCTGGGGGATACAATTTGACCCTAATCAACCGACTTTATCGAGAAAGATTACTTTTTTTAGGTCAAGAGGTTGATAGCGAGATCTCAAATCAACTTATTGGTCTTATGATATATCTTAGTATCGAGGATGATACTAAAGATCTGTATTTGTTTATAAACTCTCCTGGCGGATGGGTAATACCGGGGGTGGCTCTTTATGATACTATGCAATTTGTGCTACCAGATGTACATACAATATGCATGGGCTCAGCCGCTTCAATGGGATCTTTTATCCTGGTCGGAGGAGAAATTACCAAACGTTTAGCATTCCCTCACGCTTGGCGCCAATGAGGCTTTTATTTGACAGAAAAAAGAAGACTATGCCTTCGCCATATGAAATATGAATATTAAGTAATAATAGCATGGCACTTTGAATTCGATATAATCAATTTTGTTTTCGAAACATTAGATTAGATTATGTATCGAGAGAGTAATATGAGAAAAAGGTATTTCCTATTTTATTATCGGAAGTCCAGTTCAGCGTCACAAACTTTTTTTCACACCAGAGGTCTCTTAAGAATATTTATAGTTTAGAGAGTATAGAGCGAAAAAAAACAAGATTCTTTTTTCCTTAGTTTATTTGATCAAACAAAAAAGCAACTTTGGGATTGCTGAATAACAGACAAATCACAGACAAAAAAATATAATAAATATATAAAGCAACGGAGCCATCATAGTATTTTTGAATTCCTCCGAAAGGAAGGGTGGTAAGTTGATCATTTACCTATCGGGGTCTGATCGATCCTATTTTTTTAGGTAAGGGTCAATTTGATTGTAGAGCCGTATGCAATGCATAATGCCCGTACGGTTGTTCGATTCTATCTTTTTTTTTCTTGTTATTCTTTTATTACTTTCTTTTATCTTCCCCTCATCTAGAGAAACCTTTTATTATCTTATATCATCAGGGTAATGATCCATCAACCTGCTGGTTCTTTTTCTGAAGTAGCAACGGGAGAATTCATCCTGGAAGTGGGAGAACTACTGAAACTACGTGAAACCCTGACAAGGGTTTATGTACAAAGAACGGGCAAACCCTTATGGGTTGTATCCGAAGACATGGAAAGAGATGTTTTTATGTCAGCAACAGAGGCCCAAGCTTATGGAATTGTTGATCTTGTAGCGGTTGAATGACAATAGCCTGGATTTCGCGTCAATTCGTAATTTAAAATTAACCCTGCCGAGTTTCATTTTAATCTTCTATGATGAATGATTTTTATTTCCTATTCTATTGAATAAAAGTAATTCATAATCATCCGGTTAGGATCGATCTAAACCAGCCCATTATGTATATGATTCAACATGCCAACGATTAAACAACTTATTAGAAATACAAGACAGCCAATTAGAAATGTCACAAAATCCCCCGCGCTTCGGGGATGCCCTCAGCGTCGAGGAACATGTACTAGGGTGTATGTGCGACTCGTTCAGATCATGAACTAGAACAAAGGAAAGAGAACAATGTTCAAATAAAAATGATCAAATAGGATAGAACGGAAAAATGAACTACATTTCTTTTTTATTATCTAAAAAGAAGGATAATTGATCATATTCCTTTTATTTTTGTATGAAATTTATGGTTTCTATTGGTGTAAAACCACTCACCTCAATTTAAGATGAGAAGCAATTCTCCATTGGTAGCAAATGGTTATCCATTAAGCGGAGGAAATCTTAGTTAACATAGACCCCTCTTGCAAGAACGGACTAACAAGGTCAGCTACCCAGCCAACTTTCATAATTAAATACCGTTACTGTATAGGTAGAGCTCGTTGTGAAAGACCTATTACTGGAGAATTTCTGGGTAGAGCCGAAGAATGTGAACTATACAAGTTAGCAATAACATTGAATTGATTAAATGAAGTAAAGGCTCCGGTGTATAGAGAAGACCTCACCGTTTAAGAAGTAACCATAGAAACGATGGAATCCACTATTTATTTATCATGCTATTTTTTTTTTATACCTAGTATATCGTATTTCGAGGTGAAATGCCTAGAAAAAATCGTGGTTGGGAAGGTTATAGTAGCCAAAGCCATTGGAATTTTTAGTTTATACATTGGAAAAATCCGTTTTGTTATTAATATACTAGGAAAGGGGCAAAAGAATAACTGAAAGAAAGGAAATCTATTAGTTATTCGTTAAAGTTTCATTTATTCAATGACCAGAATTAGACGGGGATATATCGCTCGGAGACGTAGAACAAAAATTCGTTTATTTGCATCAAGCTTTCGGGGGGCTCATTCAAGACTTACTCGAACTATTACTCAACAAAAAATAAGAGCTTTGGTTTCGGCTCATCGGGATAGGGATAAGCAAAAAATTAATTTTCGTCGTTTGTGGATCACTCGAATAAATGCAGCAATTCGTGAAAGGGGGGTATGCTATAGTTATAGTAGGTTAATAAATGATCTGTACAAAAGACAGTTGCTTCTTAATCGTAAAATACTTGCACAAATAGCTATCTCAAATAGGAATTGTCTTTATATGATTTCCAATGAGATCATAAAAGAAGTAAGTTGGAAGGAATCCACCGGTTAAACGGAGTTGCCCGGAGAATGAACTCCGGGAAGGTCGAATAAAAATGAATGAATAGAATATGATAAAATATGAGAAAGTAGTCAAAATAAATATGAATCAACACGTTCAATAAAAAAATTTATTCTTCCCAGATTATTATTTTTTTTCTTACGACACGAGAATTCAATTCGGATTCTTGGATTTTTCCAACAAAAGACCAATCCGCTTTTGAGTTCGGATGGGGATTTGAATTCAAGTGAAGAAAGAGTAAACCTATCTTTTTCTGGCTCTAAGACTAGGAGTTCTAGTGGTCGACTCGGTTCTTTCAAATTGTTTCTCATTATTAAGAAAAGGTAACAAAGATAAAATACGAGCTTGTTTTATAGCAATAGTAATTAATCGTTGTTGTTTCAAGGTCAATCTATTCACTCGTCTAGATAATATTTTTCCCTGTTCACTAATAAATCGACTAATTAAACTCATGTTTTTATAATCAATTCGATCCCCCGATTGGATCGGGGGCAAACGCCTACGAAAAGATCGCTTGGATTTAAGAAAAGTTCGCTTGGATTTATCCATGGTTTGGTTAGTTTATTTCTTATCCCTAAAATCCTATTTCAGCCGTATCTCTAATTAGAATAAATAAATAGGATTTAGTTTGTTTATAATTATCTTTAACTTTAACTATGTTAAATATGTTATATATATAATGTCATTTTTTCCCTTTCCTTGTAAGATAAGAGTGCAGGTACTCGCTTCGATCTATTTCTTTATCTCCCCGTGAATCGTATGTTTGTTACAATATGGACAGAATTTTAGCAACTCCAATCGATTAGGCGTATTGTGCCGGTTCTTTTGAGTAATATATCTGGAAATGCCCGTTGATTCCTTATTAACACCGTTTCGAACACAAGCGGTACATTCCAAAAGAACCGGTATTCGCACATCTTTACCCTTGGCCATGAACCTCCTTTGGATTTTTCATTTACTCAACTCTTCCTCTTTCAATCCGAAACGAAAAAGAAGAAAGGAAGTAAAAAAATAGAATTTGTAACTTGCTATCTTCTTATGCAAGATTTCACTACAACCAATATAGGAAATAAGATAGAAAGATTTTTAAACTATATTTCAAATCACAGTACAGTATTTCATAGAAGTATCTTGTATAATACTCTTTCCCTAGAACCAGAGTTTCTATTCGACTTTCATAGAAATTTAATACAGAGAAATTTCATATTAATTTAATTCCAACCTGAACCCCAATCTCCCAGCCGTTGACTGCACTTTTATTCTTTCTCTTTCCTCCCTTATTCTAATTCTAAAAAGGGAAAAAAGAGAAAAGAGGGGGGCTGCTATTTCATTTTATCTCTAATCTTCTTTATTCCTTCCCACTTCAATAACTAGAATGAAAAAAAGGGGAACGTCAACGCATCCGGGAAAAAACGATTAATCTCTATCAATAAACCTGCCAAAGAAACGAACCATAGAGTACTTAGTACCGGTGCCACAGAAAGGTATGTTTGTAGATCTCTCATTGAAAAAACTCCTTCATTTTATTTGTAATTTGTAATACAGAAGATAATACATATTGAAATGTACAATCATCCAATAAAAAGATTTACTTTTTTTTTATACAGAAAAAAACGTCCTTTTCTTCCCCAATATTGCCAACTCATTTATTTTTCCTAGGGATTCCGTTCCATATTTCATATAGATAGAAGTTTTTTACTATTATTATATGTTAAATGAGACCAAAAAGACGAAATGGACATAAAAATTCTAGGTTTTAATAGAGGCGATAACGATGTGGAAAACAAGACAGGAATTCTCTACAATGACACTGTAGACCAATGGAAGGGATGTAGCGCAGCTTGGTAGCGCGTTTGTTTTGGGTACAAAATGTCACGGGTTCAAATCCTGTCATCCCTACCTATTACTGCTCTTTTGAGCAGTAATGAGGGATTTTTGAGATCAATTCACATTGGACATATCATATAGAATCTATCATTCTTATGATACCATATAGTGTATGCATACAAGATGTATTGGGGCCAATCCTTTTCTTTACAGTCTTATATTTTATGAGAAAAAAAAAGCGCTCTTAGTTCAGTTCGGTAGAACGTGGGTCTCCAAAACCCGATGTCGTAGGTTCAAATCCTACAGAGCGTGATTCAGATCTTCTTCGATCGAATTCGACTGAAACACTAACTGGAACAGGAATCTTAATTTGACCTCCTGGATATTAAAGAAAGGAGGAGGTCAATAAAAAAAAAGAGATGTTAATTAATCAAAGGTCCAACTGATCGCCACGCCTGTATTGTAAATATGCAGTTACAAATAATCCAGCCAAAGTAATAGGAATTAGGCCTAACACGATTCCAAATAGAAAAACTTCAATCATTTCAATTTGTTTGAAAGGAGAAAAAAAGAGGTAATATCTATACCTAAATATTAATCCGAATTACCATGAATCTCAATGACCAATAATTGGCAATTGACACGGTAAGTAACTAGAAATACGCAGAAGTTTGCGGAAAGATTGACTTTTATGAATTGTGCACTTAATTTCAAATAAGTCGTATCTTGCTCAGACCAATAAATAGAGCTGAGGTTATAGTTAAAGCCGTTAGTAGAAAACCGAAATAACTAGTTATGGTAGGCATTAAGGAGCTAAATGAAATATGTTCTTTTTATACATATGTTTATAAAAAAGTACTTACCTGAGTTTACTTTTTTGCAAAATAGGAGAGAAACAAAAATACCAATTGAAAGTTTTTGATTCATCTATCATTATAGACAGCACTAAGAAGGAAAAAGTCACAACTGTATAAAAATAAATTGATTCATCATCTGTAACATCTACCGATACCACGTTTGCAATCAGCGAATGCATTCTTGGATCATTTTTCAACTCAACTTATAAACGAATAATAAGAACTGGGTCGTGTAATTTCGTTTTTAAAATGAAAATGAAACTCTTTTCGAATCATTATGGAATCAAATTAGAAAATTATTCCTATTTTTCTCATTTTTTTTTTATTGTATCGAATCTATTTTCTATTTTATAGCGAACAGTAATCTTAGAATAATTTTAATTTCATTTTAACTAATTAGATTCCGTAATAGGTTCACTCATATAATATAAATAATATTTTATTTTGAATGAATGAGAACAAAAAGTTATCAGATGATCACTCCAAAAAAATAGGTGTTTTGGTTCAACTATATTATAAGACTAGTCATTTCTATTCTCTTTTGCTTTAGAAGTTCTATTTTGTATCTTTCCATATTAGAAAATCCGCATCTTTGTAGTTAGTCAATAAAGAACCTTCAGTTTCGATCTAATCTAATATCTAATACAACAATGTATGCATTAGTGATTCCAATTATTCCATTCTTTGTTCTTTTTCGTTTCTCAAATAAAATTAGAACTTCTAATTTCTATTCTTAATTGTTACTAGACGGTTAACAAATTCCTAAAAAAAAAAAAAAAGAAGATTTCAACAAAAAGCGCTTCTAATATCTAATACTATGAATATGAATAACAAAGATTTTTAGATCTCACATCTACTTACAATTGTGGGAATATTCTAATAAATTTCATGAATTATTAGAAACTACCTTATCAGATTCACATTTTACCTGATCCTCGTTTCTAGCCCTAAACTCATAATGGCGAGAAATATATTATTTTAAGATTGAATAGGACATTCT